AAAAAGAATTGATTTGATTCAGGTCATAATCCACATTGGATTCCCGAATTTGTTAATAGAAGGACGAACACGAGGAATTGAAGAATTACAGATAAATGTGCAAAAAGAGTTTCATTTTTCGAATCGCAGACTCAAGATTGCTATCACAAGAGTTGAAAAACCTTATGAACAAGCAAATATTCTTGCAGAATATATAGCTTTACAATTAAAAAATAGAGTTTCGTTTCGAAAGGCAATGAAAAAGGCTATTGAATTAACTGAACAAACGGATACAAAAGGAATTCAAGTGCAAATTGCAGGGCGTATCGACGGAAAAGAAATTGCACGTGTTGAATGGATCAGAGAAGGGAGAGTTCCCCTACAAACAATTCGCGCTAAAATTGATCATTGTTCCTATACAATTCGAACTATCTATGGAGTATTAGGCATAAAAATTTGGATATTTGTAGACTAGGAATAATGGACTTTTATTTGTTTTACTATTCTGGCTAATGTATAGTGATAGAACAAAAAATGACATTTCATTCTTTTTCTATTAAAAAAAAAAGAGCAATTCTAATTCTATAGGGTTGAATAAAAATTCGATTAACCATTTTTTGTTAGAATTGCTATGCTTAGTGTGTGACTCGTTAATTTTTTCTTTACTTTAACTTAAAAGTCAGTTTAGAATTGGACTGAACTCTACTATGAACTTAATAACCATATAAATAAGAAATAAGCAACTTATTGCTTCGTATTATCGAGATCCCAAGAAAGAGTCACTATATGACTAAATCAATCATATAGTTGTAGCAACTCCAATTTTTCCCATAAGAAAAAATCTTATTATGGGTTGTGAGGCAAAAGTAAGGGGATGTGGATAAATGGAAAGATGATAGAAAGAGAGAACAAAAATACTAATGATATATGATTCCAAGTATGTATGGTCTATGAATCATGTCATATAAGGGCAATGTGATAAAGCATCAATACTGAATATAAAATAAAAATGAGAAATAGTATAAAAAAATTAAGTATAAAATAATAAAGAGCTTGGAGTTAATAGAAACTGAGAAGATTGACCGGGGACCAAATTTTGTTGAGAGCTCCGTTGCAGAATTCAGACCTAGGCATTAATGGAGAAGCTATAGGAACGGTGAAACTTGTGACTGCATAGATTCTATTGAAAACGAATGCTAATGATTCATTGAGCGGGATGGCGGAACGAACCAAAAACAAATTGATTTATTTTGAGAAGTCATGGATTGAAACTACGAATGAAGCAGAAAAGAGTCAATATTCGCTCGCGAAACCCTTGTTTATTGGATTACCATATTTTCTTTTTTATTTGGCGTAATTCAATAGGGATAAAAAAAAGAAAGAATGATTTGGTATAATATAAATAAAAAAAAGCATTATCCATATTTACAGATAAATATATATGTCTAGCTTTGTATCTTGATTATATATACAGTTCAATAAATTAAATATCAAAGACATTACTTAGTTTAGTGGTTTAGTGCATTATTTATTAGAAATATGTAATATTATTGAATCATTTCATTCGCGAGGAGCTGGATGAGAAGAAACTCTCATGTCCGGTTCTGCAGTAGAGATGGAATCAAGAAATGACCATCAACTATAACCCCAAAAGAACCAGATTTCGTAAACAACATAGAGGAAGAATGAGGGGAATATCTTGTCGAGGCAATCAGATTAGTTTTGGTAGATATGCTCTTCAGGCACTTGAACCCGCTTGGATCACAGCTAGACAAATAGAAGCAGGGCGAAGAGCAATGACACGATATGCGCGTCGTGGTGGAAAAATATGGGTACGTATATTTCCCGACAAACCTGTTACGGTAAGACCCACGGAAACACGTATGGGTTCAGGAAAGGGATCTCCCGAATATTGGGTATCCGTTGTTAAACCGGGTCGAATACTTTATGAAATGAGCGGAGTATCCGAAACTGTAGCTAGGACCGCTATTTCAATAGCTGCGTCCAAAATGCCTATACCAACTCAATTTGTTATTACAGGATAGGGGTATAGAACTAAACAAAAATAAAAGGGTTATTTCATTATATTGAGGATGAAAAAACAAACAACCACAGATTTCTTTATTTCTGGAAAGACAATATTTCTTTTTTTCCTTCATTCCTTGCATTGACATTCTTTGCATTGAAATAACAGATAAAAAAAAAAAAAATGATATGATTCAACCCCAAACCCTTTTGAATGTAGCAGATAACAGCGGTGCTCGAAAATTGATGTGTATTCGAATCATAGGGACAGGGAATCCCCGATATGCTCATATTGGTGACGTTATTGTTGCTGTAATCAAAGAAGCAGTACCCAATATGCCTCTAGAAAGATCAGAAGTAATTAGAGCTGTAATTGTACGTACATGTAAAGAACTCAAACGTAACAACGGTATCATAATACGATATGATGACAATGCAGCAGTTGTCATTGATCAAGAAGGAAATCCAAAAGGAACTCGAGTTTTTGGTGCGATTCCTCGGGAATTGAGACAGTTTAATTTTACTAAAATAGTTTCATTAGCTCCCGAGGTATTATAAATACTAGTAGATAAACCTATAATAGTTTCGGGTATCAAAAATAGAACAATTAATTATTAGTGGATTAGGTCTCACGCATATACTTTAAATAAAAAAAAATAAAACAAAGAAAAAACATGTTGATTATATCAAAATTAGGAGACACCAATAATTCTAGTTCGTCATGGGTAGGGATACTATTGCCAATATAATAACTTCTATAAGAAATGCTGACATGGATAAAAAAGGAACGGTTCGAATAGCATCCACTAATATCACCGAAAACATTGTTAAAATACTTCTACGAGAAGGTTTTATTGAAAACGTTCGAAAACATCAGGAAAATCAGAGATTTTTCTTGGTTTCAACCCTACGACATAGAAGGACTAGTAAAGGAGTATATAGAACTATTTTAAAACGTATCAGCCGACCCGGTCTACGAATCTATTCCAACTATCAACGAATTCCTAAGATTTTAGGTGGAATAGGGATTGTAATTCTTTCTACTTCTCAAGGTATAATGACAGATCGAGAAGCTCGACTAAAAAAAATTGGAGGAGAAATTTTGTGTTATATATGGTGATCCTCCTCCGGTATCCTAATTTGAGCTCTAAATTCCCATTTGTGAAATAGGGGAAAAGTAAGTTATATAACTCTTCTCCATTAGTTGATACTTTAAAGGGGTTACCTGGAATGAAAGAACAAAAATTGATTCATGAAGGTGTAATTATTGAATCACTTCCCAATGGTATGTTCCGGGTACGTTTAGATAATGAAGATTTAATTCTAGGTTATGTTTCAGGAAGGATACGGCGCAGTTTTATACGGATACTACCTGGAGATAGAGTCAAAATCGAAGTAAGTCGTTATGATTCAACCAAGGGACGTATAATTTATAGACTTCGTAACAAGGATTCAAACGATTAAGTGATTTTTTAAAACATTCCTTTCGTGGGTAGGGTACGGTATACAATTCGAAGTTCAAAAATTCAAGAGACTCATTTTCTTCCAAGGAATAGATTCAGGGGTAAAGGAATGATAAATATGAAAATAAGGGCTTCCGTTCGTAAAATTTGTGAGAAATGTCGACTGATTCGTAGGCGTGGACGAATTATGGTGATTTGTTCCAATCCGAGGCATAAACAGAGACAAGGGTAATCCTTAAAAAAAAAAGAACTTTCTTTCTAATCCCTGTATTGTATAAGGGATCCGTTTTAACATGAAATGGATATCTCCGTATATTTACATATATTTCTGACTCATTATTATGAGATAATAAAATATGACAAAATCTATACCAAGAATTGGTTCCCGTAGGAATGGACGTATTGGTTCACGCAAGAATGCACGTAGAATACCAAAAGGAGTTATTCATGTTCAAGCGAGTTTCAATAATACCATTGTAACTGTTTCAGATGTACGTGGTCAGGTGGTTTCTTGGGCCTCCGCGGGTACTTCTGGATTCAAAGGCACAAGAAGAGGAACACCCTATGCTGCTCAAGCTGCAGCAGTAAACGCTATTCGTACAATAATTGATCAGGATATGCAACGAGCAGAAGTTATGATAAAGGGTGCTGGTTTCGGAAGAGATGCAGCATTACGAGCCATTCGTAGAAGTGGTATACTATTAAGTTTCGTACGTGATGTAACACCTATGCCACATAATGGATGTCGACCTCCCCAAAAAAGACGTGTGTAGAAATAAGAATTAAACAACTATCAAGAGAAATAAATGATTCAATGATCTGATCAAATTAGAATATTAGTATGGTTCGAGAGGAAATAGCAGAATCCACTCGAACACTACAGTGGAAGTGTGTTGAATCACGAGTAGACAGTAAGCGTCTTTATTATGGACGTTTCATTCTGTCCCCGCTTATGAAAGGACAAGCGGATACTATAGGTATCTCCATGCGAAGGGCTTTACTTGGAGAAATAGAAGGAACATGTATCACACGTGCAAAATCTGAGAAGGTACCACATGAATATTCTACAATAGTAGGTATTGAAGAATCAGTACATGAAATTTTATTAAATTTGAAAGAAATTGTATTGAGAAGTAATCTCTATGAAATTAGAGACGCATCCATTTGTGTTAGAGGTCCTAGGTACGTAACTGCTCAAGATATCATCTCACCACCTTACGTGGAAATAGTTGATACGACACAGTATATAGCTAACCTGACAGAACCGATTGATTTGTGCATTGAATTACAAATCAAGAGAGATCGCGGATATCGTATGAAACCCATAACTAATTCTCAAGATGGAAGTTATCCTATAGATGCTGTATTCATGCCTGTTCGAAATGCAAATCATAGTATTCATTCTTATGGTAATGGGAATGAAAAACAAGAAATACTTTTTCTAGAAATATGGACAAATGGAAGTTTAACTCCTAAAGAAGCACTTTATGAAGCTTCTCGTAATTTAATTGATCTATTTGTTCCTTTTCTCCA